CTTATTACTAAAGAGCCAACACGAATAATTAGAACCTGACCCGCTTTGAGGGGTGGTCCATATTTGGATATACATACATTTTCACAAATAAACTGTCCAAGGTTAATTATTGTTGCTCTCTCTTCACAATAAGCGTGCTGGAGAAAAAACCAATTCAAATTTAATGGATTCAAAATGATGTGACTTCCTAGATTGGGATTATAAATTCTCCCAGTTTCGTCCATTAAATAATATTTTAGTCCTTGGAAAGTCTGTTTTAAATTGTCAAGTAGCAAATATTTTTTTACCAAGATCTGATTATGAGTTATTAAATGATAAGAAGCAAAATTAACAAATTTAGGCACAATCCCTAAAGGACCAAATGAGTTTAGAATTGAAATTAGGGGATCCCTTTTCATTGATTCTTTTGTCACACTCTCATTATATTTAACACCGTTGAATGGACCCATTTGAGAACAATTAGATGATGACAAAATGATCAAAGGTTGGGATTCCTTATTTCGATTTACCAACGCACGAATAGTTCCTTGATGTTGGGTAAATGCTTGTTGAATCCTTGCCTTGGAATAAAACGAAAACGGATTAAGGTTGGTGCGATCTGATCCATTATCCGGGATCCATATTAATCCTGACCCCCCCCGATCATTTCTTTTTCGGGTATACGAAATAGGGGACTTCACTAAGTCCATTCTTATGAAATAGCGAATCAGATTGTTTACCCTTACTTCAACAAAAGAAGCATGAACCTCCTCTATAGACGAACCTTTTTTATCGTGGTTCCAATTCAATACTAAACAAGTTCGAACTAATTGAATGCTTGTGTGATAAATCCCTCGAATTGGTTTTCCATTTCCATAAAGGATATAATTGACAACTCGAAGTTGCACATTATCCCTTTCCCGCAACAGGTCGTGGGGGAAAAGTGTTGCTAAATTTATCCCGTCCGCTATTTCATATGTGACTACGGGTCGAACCAAAACAAAAAACTTTTTCTTTATAGGTGTGATCCGTTGGACATAGATCCAATTTTTCCTTTTTTTTGACTCCTCGGCATTTTTCTTTCCTGGTCCCGGCGGTATTAAGATGCCGCTATGCCAGGATATCTTATCTGTCTCTCCAGGAAAATGGATATCTCCAGAAAAGATTTTCAGTTCAATCCTTTTTTTTTTTCTCTCCACTCGGACTAATCCCCCTACACGGCTTCTTATATTTAAGGTGATTCGTGTATCGATTCCAATAATACTATTATTCCGTACCATTATAGAAGAAGATCCGGATAAGATATGCACTTCCTCGGGAATGAAAAAAAAGCGATCTACTTTCTTTTGGTATTTTTGCCTAAATTCTTTTGCTCTTCGATACTCAATAAAATCCTCTTTCTTTACAATAGACTGCATCTCTAGAGTCTCATATTTAGTAATTCCCGAACTGTTTCTTCTGTATCGGGGATCATCGAAATAAGCAAGAATACTATTTCTACGGAAAATACCATTTATGGGTATTTCAATCGAGATACCTGAACGGGGTATTCGTTCTTTATCTCGTTCTTGATTAGATTGAAATGGAATGATTAATCTATTTTTTCGCCTCTTTGCCAATAAATCAGAATTCTCGTGGAGAATGGGAGGATATATGAAATTAGAATGACCATTGCATATGATTAGATCAGGCCCTGAATAATCAAAAACCCTCCGCCCGCTTGTACCAGAAGACTCCGAACTCAAAAATTTCTGTTTCACTTGATCATTAGTCACTGAAAGGCTAGGCATATATCTTCGTTCAGCAAAAAGAGAATGAACACTCGTTTGATCTTGATCCTTGCCGAGTGAAAAAGGAACTATACTGGATCTGCACAACCCCCCCGACAATATCCATAAATGACTTGTTTTTGGTAAAAGATGAACATTACCGTATGTATATTCGGGCGCATGATAGACATCGGTACTCCAATGCATTTCCCCTTCTAAGTCAGAATAAATATGTTTTCGAACCCTCTCTTTAAAATTAAAGGTGGATGTTCCCGCGCGAATCTCGGCAATTACTTGTTCTGATTCTACATATTGATCGTTTTGAACTAAAAGAAAACTTTTTGGTGGAATATTCACATTATGTATAATATCCTGACTCTCAATAGTTACAAACAGGTCTATATAACATAGAAAAGCAGGATGTCCATGACGTGTACGTGTGGGATGAACCAAATCTTCATTGAATTTTATTTTTCCGTTAGAAGGAGCTCGTACATGTTCTGCAGTACCGCCTGTGAAGACCCCACCGGTATGAAAAGTTCTTAATGTTAGCTGGGTCCCCGGTTCCCCAATAGATTGACCCGCAATAATACCTACTGCTTCTCCCAATTCGACCAGATCACCATGAGTGGAACTCCGACCATAACATAATCGGCAGATCCAAGATGTACTCCTGCAAGTAAAGGGGGTTCGAATATATATTGGTTGTGCTCGAAAAGTTATGAATCGGTTGACAAGTCCAATACCTATAT